TTTTGAGTAGAATACGATTTGAAGTGTACAAGAAGGATTGCATTTATTAAACACATATGCAGATAGCTATAATATCCGACTTCTCTTTTATTGCCGGTTCTATTCGGGACAGCCCGCGCCGTGCTCTATCAAAAGAGAATTTCTATTTAATGCAAAATTGAAGTAGGATAATTTTATGATAATTCCCTATCGAGAACATATCTAAATAATAGATATCGGTGTAACAATTTATGTTCTGGGGTTTACATATACTCATATGTTTTGTTATAATTGAAATTGAGAAGAATTTTTTGATTGAAAAAATCAATACTGATTAGTTCTGTCTCAATTTGTATTTTCTTATGTCATTAGGAAAACTCAATTTGAGATTCAACTCCCAGAATCGTTCATGAATTCGAACTAAGCAGTCAATAGTTAACGGTTCAAGTTTGTCGGCCGAAAATCCAGGGAATGTTTTTAGCATTGTGGAGTTTCAGATGCTATACAATCAATCAAAGGGGTGGATCAAATCCAATCCAAAAGGGGTCTTTCTTTTAGGAAAAGGATTAAGGAAAACAGGAGTCAAAGTGCAAGTTTCAGTAATCCGGGAAAATTTTCAGTATCAGTTTGGCGGCATGGCCGAGTGGTAAGGCGGGGGACTGCAAATCCTTTTTCCCCAGTTCAAATCCGGGTGTCGCCTGATCAACAAAAAACTCGAAATCTCTTCTTCGCTTCGGTTCTACTGATATAACTCGCAGAATTCTTCCCCGGTAGAAGCAGAGGAAACAGGCTGTTAAGACTTTTTTGTTTGATTCTAAGCATGTGGTCTGAATCTTTTCTAAACAAAAAGATTGTGAATCCTCGTTCGCATCTCGAATTCAAGGAAATAGTAAAATATACTAGTACAGGGGCTCTCAAGACTTCATGACTCCCTTCTATTACTAAGGGAGTGTCTAATGACTGGATCTTGAATCAGATTGTAGAGCCTGATATGAAATCAGATTCAATTAATAGTTTTGGAAAGGGGTGGAAGTTGCTTTATATACGACGGACTCGCCAGAATCTCTGAGTGCTCGGGTATTATTAGATTGGATGGATAATTTTCTTTTATAGAAAAGGGGCAAAAAGAAAGAATTTCTTTTCGGCAACCCCTAGTCAAGCCCCCTGTTTCACAGCGATAATCGCGAAGGGGGGTACCGGATTAGATCAAATGGAGAAATAGAGGTCTGTAATAGATAGTGATTTCTCTTTTTTAGAGATTTCTCCCTTTACTGTTTTTACTTACGATGGTCAACAAAACAAAAAAACAGGCCTTATTATTCCTACATGTTCCCATTCCCGTGGGATGTTACTACGTATTTTGCTTGTGTTTAATCTTTCCCAATTCGAAATCATAATCGATTTATTGGATTGGTTTCTCAATAGTGTTCGGTCAGAATCCCGTTTTGACTCTGTGCCATTGATTCCACTATTATTAGTGAGGAATATATTATTAGTGAGGAATAATGGAATAATTCCTTCGTATTTATAGAGATAGGGGACATAATTCACATGGATATAGTAAGTCTCGCTTGGGCTGCTTTAATGGTAGTCTTTACATTTTCCCTTTCACTCGTAGTGTGGGGAAGAAGTGGGCTCTAGAAGTACTACTAATTGAGTTGAGGAATCAAACCGTATCAATTGTTTTATAGATTGTTCTGCAACGCGTTTTGAACTATTTTAAATAACTATCTATGAATTTCGAATCCCATTGGACTCCAATGGAGTAATTTATGATATGAATCATACTCTTTCAATCAAAGAGATATTTCAGTGATTCCCGTGTTTGTATTTCGAAAAGAAAAGGATTCAGAGAATTGGAAATTTATTCCAACCTAAAATTCTTCCGAAATTTCAATCAATGGAATGAGTTCTTACTATCTTTATAGATGGATACTGAGGAAAACTGGACTTTTTTTTATTTCGTTCCCTCTTTACTGTTCAAAGAAGAAGTCGTTTTGTTAAGTGTATACGCACTTTCTATGAGAAATGATATAGAGATCATGGTTGTCTAACGAGAGACTATGGACTAATAAGATCTTGGCTGGGCCGAGTCACATATTGGGCATTTACGGCTTGGTTTCTAATTTAAGAAAGGCGCTTTAGGCTTTATCGACTTATTTACGGTTCGGGCGTTAAAAATAGGTGAGGTTTCCTCTTCCTTATTAGTAAAAGGAAAGGGATTAGAATCTTAAGATAAGAATTATTTCAGATTGATCGGAACAAATAGATCTAGCAAATTGGGTGGTATGTCAATTCCATACAATATATGGAATTAATATACACATATATGAAGAGAATATTGTAGATTGATCTATAGAAACTCAAGCCTTTATCTTTATTCTGGATTACAACTTTATAGACTAAGAGATAGATAGTAAGAAAAAAAGATGCATCTATTTCTTTCTTACTATCTATCTCTTAGAATTATAGTCCGCTCATTTCATTTAAGTTAAGACGCGAAATTGGAATCCTTTTCATTTGACTTCGTCAATTTTTGATAAGAACTCAGAAGGAAAGTTTCATTCACTTATCAAAAATTGACGAAGTCAAATGAAAAGGATTCCAATTTCGCGTCTTAACTTAAATGAAATGAGCGGACTATAATTCTAAGAGATAGATAGTAAGAAAAAAAGATGCATCTATTTCTTTCTTACTATCTATCTCTTAGAATTATAGTCCGCTCATTTCATTTAAGTTAAGACGCGAAATTGGAATCCTTTTCATTTGACTTCGTCAATTTTTGATAAGAACTCAGAAGGAAAGTTTCATTCAAAGGAATTAATCATTTTGACTGACTGTTTTTACATAAATGATAAGTAGAAAGGCGGTAGGAATTAGAATGAATAGCGCAGTAGCAATAAATGCAAGAATATTTACTTCCATAATCTCATCGGTTTTTTTACTTCGCAATAACTCGGGATTTAATCCCCTAGAGATGATAAATCTTTCGTCTGTAAATTCAATGAATGAATTAGCTCTCGACAATCTTGAATCGGATCAATATCATGAATAACAATATCTGATCTATGAAATCAACTCGTCGTCGAGACTTGAATAGTATAACATAGGAAGTTCTTTTATCCATACCGAATCCAAATTTAGATTCCTGACCCAATCAATCCAAAATGCCTTTATTTAGAATCCCTTTCTTTGTTTTTTCGATAACCTACCTTGCGTCTTCCTTGTACAATCATCTGATGAAGGATCATCAGATTGCCTTTCCACTTCGATTAGTCACATAGTTACAAACCTAAACACAGAATACAAGCGAAATGAAAAAAAAAGTTAAGTTAGAAACTCCCTTTTTACTGTGATTTTTTGGAAGACAAAGAGGTTTGATAAAGATGAGGCCGGTAAAGTAAAAAAGATCTACTATTCATCAAATTCAATATTTTAGGATTTGGGATTTCTTCGATGGGCCTTAAAATTAAAACAAAATGGAAAAATAGGAAAGAAAAAATAAATAAAGACTCCTTATTTGCTTTGGGAATGAAAGTATGCCCCCGACAACCTTTCATAGTTCATAGAAAGGGAAAAAAGAATTGATGTATTTATTGGATATTGGATCCGTCGGGACTGGCGGGGCTCGAACCCGCAGCTTCCGCCTTGACAGGGCGGTGCTCTAACCAATTGAACTACAATCCCAGGGAAATAAGGGATCTAGCAGAAAATTTGATTCTTTTTTATCTTCATATGGGGTATTTTTGAAGGACAAGGGAGGTTATACCATCTTTCGGTAGATTGGCGAATTATTGGGCCGAGCTGGATTTGAACCAGCGTAGACATATTGCCAACGAATTTACAGTCCGTCCCCATTAACCCCTCGGGCATCGACCCAGGAAGAATCCATTTTAGGCTTATTGGTAATCCATGATTAATTTCCTTTCGTAGTACCCTACCCCCAGGGGAATTCGAATCCCCGCTGCCTCCTTGAAAGAGAGATGTCCTAAACCACTAGACGATGGGGGCCGACTTGCCCAACCGCCCTCATACTATGATCATAGTATGATCCGTTTTTTGAAATTGTCAATATAATGGAATGATTAGATCCGAGGGATCTTTCCATTTTTCAAAATTGTATAGAATTTTTGGATTCGTCATTCATTATGAATCGACATTCTCTATATAAATCTAGTAAGCGGGATCAAGAAGTTATCGAAAATTTTCTCTAAGACTTTAGTTCAAGGAGACAAGTAGAATCTCTTCATCACATGATTCAATGAAATATCTTGAAATTTCTTTTATGTCGAATTGGTAAGTGTACTGTATCAATCAAGTGAATTTTGTTTTGATAAGGATCATCTCAATAAAAGAAATTAAGGCCGGTCTTGAAACAATTTATTTTTCCCTAGACTTGCTAGGCAAATCCATTTTATTATTCAAAACTAAGCCACTTGCCACTATGATTATACTGCATATACTTATGTATATAATATATGTGCATATATAGATTTTATCTACATAGTGACATGTTTGGGAATTAAATAAAATAAGCCCTTTTAACTCAGTGGTAGAGTAACGCCATGGTAAGGCGTAAGTCATCGGTTCAAATCCGATAAGGGGCTTTGATTTTTTCATAAATTTTTTTTCATAAAAGTCCAGTCATAGTATTCAGAAAATAGCTATTTTTTTATTTGGAATCAAAAAGGAACTAACCGGATAATACGTTATCATTATACTGAGTTAGAGTATAGTAGTTCTAGGTAGAAAGTGGAACATTTGTTCGGTAAATTTTCATTATTATGAATACGCCTCTTGAATCATCAAAGATCCCTATTTTCCATTATACCAACCAAACCCATTCGAAAGATTCGAAATCAACAAAAGAAAAAGTAAGTGGACCTGACCCGTTTAATTATGACTATATCCGCTATTCTGATATTAAAATTCGATAGAGATGAAATTTGAATTGGAACGGTTGACCCCCTCCTTTTTTGCATTTTATTTCTTTGGACTTCGAAAGAATTTGTCGATATTTC